GCTAGCGTAGCTTAAAATAAAGCATAGCACTGAAGATGCTAAAATGGGCCCTAATAAAGCCCCGCATGCACAAAGGCTTGGTCCTGACTTTACTATCAGCTTTAGCACAACTTACACATGCGAGTATCCGCAGCCCTGTGAGGATGCCCTTAATCCCCCGCCCGGGGACGAGGAGCAGGCATCAGGCACATATTTTTAGCCCAAGACGCCTTGCCACGCCACACCCCCAAGGGAGTTCAGCAGTGATAAACATTAAGCCATAAGTGAAAACTTGACTTAGTCAGTGCTAAGAGGGCCGGTAAAACTCGTGCCAGCCACCGCGGTTATACGAGAGGCCCTAGTCGATAGGCACGGCGTAAAGGGTGGTTAAGGAGAGCAGAAATTTTAAAGCCAAAGAGCCTCTTGGCCGTCACACGCTCCTGAGTGCTCGAAGCCCAATAAACGAAAGTAGCTTTAACATACCCACCTGACCCCACGAAAGCTAAGAAACAAACTGGGATTAGATACCCCACTATGCTTAGCCGTAAACCTAGACGTTATCACACAACAAACGTCCGCCAGGGTACTACGAGCGTTAGCTTAAAACCCAAAGGACTTGGCGGTGCCTTAGACCCCCCTAGAGGAGCCTGTTCTAGAACCGATAACCCCCGTTAAACCTCACCACTTCTAGCCATTCCCGCCTATATACCGCCGTCGTCAGCTTACCCTGTGAAGGACTAACAGTAAGCTAAATGAATATACCCCAAAACGTCAGGTCGAGGTGTAGCGCACGAAGTGGGAAGAAATGGGCTACATTTTCTATTATAGAACACTAACGAACAGTACCCTGAAAAATTACTCGAAGGAGGATTTAGTAGTAAAAAGGAAATAGAGCGTCCTTTTGAACCCGGCTCTGAGGCGCGTACACACCGCCCGTCACTCTCCCCTGTCACACAGCAACAAATGTTCCTAACACCAGAGCACCGACAAGGGGAGGCAAGTCGTAACATGGTAAGTGTACCGGAAGGTGCACTTGGATCAAACCCGGGGTGTGGCTGAGATAGTCAAGCACCTCCCTTACACCGAGAAGACATCCATGCAAGTTGGATCACCCTGAGCCAAACAGCTAGCTTAACCATCAAATCAACCTAACAACATAAATAACACAACATAAGCCTAAATTAATAAACTAAACCATTTTTCCACCTTAGTACGGGAGACGGAAGAGGTAATTTTAAGCAATAGAAAAAGTACCGCAAGGGAAAGCTGAAAGAGCAGTGAAAAAGCCCATACAAGCACAAAAAAGCAGAGCCTAAGCCTCGTACCTTTTGCATCATGATTTAGCCAGTACTACACAAGCAAAGCGACCTTTAGTTTGAAACCCCGAAACCAAGTGAGCTACCCCGGGACAGCCAAATGGGCCAACCCGTCTCTGTGGCAAAAGAGTGGGAAGAGCCCCGGGTAGAGGTGACAGACCTACCGAACTTGGTGATAGCTGGTTGCCTAAGAAATGAATAGAAGTTCAGCCTCGTACCCCTTTAATTCAACCAAGAAACATCTAAACAAGCAAAAAGAGAAACACGAGAGTTAGTTAAAGGGGGTACAGCCCCTTTAACCAAGGACACAACCTTAAGCAGGAGGATAAGGGTCATATTTTCTAAAACTGCCGCCTCAGTGGGCCTAAAAGCAGCCATCTGGTTAGAAAGCGTTAAAGCTCGAGCGACACAAAGTTTATTATACTGATAAACAACCCTACTCCCCTAATAATATTAGGCCATTCCATGCAAACATGGAAGAGACCATGCTAATATGAGTAACAAGAGGACACAATCCTCTCCCAGCACAAGTGTAAACCAGATCGGACTAGCCACTGGAAATTAACGAACCCAAAAAAAGAGGGCAATGTTAGCGCAAATAAAACCAAGAAAAGCCCACAACACCTAAATCGTTAAACCCACACTGGAGTGCATCAAGGAAAGACTAAAAGAAAAGGAAGGAACTCGGCAAACATAAGCCTCGCCTGTTTACCAAAAACATCGCCTCCTGCAAACCCCTATGTATAGGAGGTCCAGCCTGCCCAGTGACTACAAGTTCAACGGCCGCGGTATTTTGACCGTGCAAAGGTAGCGCAATCACTTGTCTTTTAAATGAAGACCTGTATGAACGGCCAAACGAGGGCTTAACTGTCTCCCCTCTCAAGTCAGTGAAATTGATCTACCCGTGCAGAAGCGGGTATAAGAATACAAGACGAGAAGACCCTTTGGAGCTTAAGGTACAAACCCAACTATGTTAAACAACTTATCAAAAAAGTATAAACCTAATAGAACGTGGAGTTTTACCTTCGGTTGGGGCGACCATGGAGAACAAAAAATCCTCCAAGTGGATTGGGACTAAACCCTAAAACTAAGAAAGACACCTCCAAGTCACAGAAATTCTGACCAAATATGATCCGGCCCCCCGGCCGATCAGCGAACCAAGTTACCCTAGGGATAACAGCGCAATCCTCTCCAAGAGTCCCTATCGACGAAAGGGTTTACGACCTCGATGTTGGATCAGGACATCCTAATGGTGCAGCCGCTATTAAGGGTTCGTTTGTTCAACGATTAAAGTCCTACGTGATCTGAGTTCAGACCGGAGCAATCCAGGTCAGTTTCTATCTGTAAAGTCATTTTCCCCAGTACGAAAGGACCGGGAAAATAAAGGCCCATGCTAAAAGCACGCCTTACCCCTAATTAATGAAAACAACTAAATTAAGTAAAGGGAGGACCCAAAATACTTGCCAAAATAAGGCCACACTAAGATGGCAGAGCATGGTAATTGCAAAAGGCCTAAGCCCTTTCAGCCAGAGGTTCAAATCCTCTTCTTAGTTTATGCTAAACACCCTACTTACCCATTTAATTAACCCACTTGCATATATTATCCCCGTCCTACTAGCCGTAGCCTTTCTCACACTTCTTGAACGAAAAGTCCTAGGATATATACAACTACGAAAAGGCCCAAATATTGTAGGCCCTTACGGCCTGCTTCAACCAATCGCCGACGGAGTTAAACTATTTATTAAAGAGCCAATCCGCCCATCTACGTCATCCCCAATTCTATTTTTAGCAACCCCAATACTTGCCCTGACCCTAGCTATAACCCTGTGAGCACCAATACCTATGCCACACCCGGTCACTGACCTAAACCTGGGCATTTTATTCGTTTTAGCCCTATCAAGTCTAGCGGTGTATTCTATCTTAGGCTCAGGATGGGCATCAAACTCAAAATACGCACTAATCGGGGCCCTCCGAGCCGTCGCCCAAACAATTTCTTACGAGGTGAGCCTGGGATTAATTCTACTTTCCATTATTATCTTCTCCGGAGGCTATACACTACAAATATTCAATGTTACACAAGAAAGCATTTGACTACTAATCCCTGCCTGACCACTAGCCGCAATATGATACATCTCTACACTAGCCGAAACAAACCGTGCACCCTTTGACCTAACTGAAGGCGAATCTGAGCTGGTATCTGGCTTTAACGTAGAATATGCTGGCGGACCATTTGCCCTGTTCTTTCTGGCCGAATACGCCAACATCCTATTAATAAACACCCTATCGACCATCCTCTTCCTTGGCGCATCACACACACCGTACATCCCAGAACTAACAACAATCAGCCTAATAACTAAAGCTGCACTCCTCTCGACAATATTTCTATGAATCCGAGCCTCGTATCCCCGATTCCGATATGATCAACTCATACATTTGGTCTGAAAAAACTTCCTCCCCATAACCCTGGCCCTAGTCTTGTGACACGCCGCCCTCCCAATCGCACTAGCAGGACTCCCTCCACAACTATAGCTGTAAGGAACCGTGCCTGAACTCCCAAGGACCACTTTGATAGAGCGGCTTATGGGGGTTAAAGTCCCCCCAGTTCCTAGAAAGAAGGGAGTTGAACCCATACTCAGGAGATCAAAACTCCTAGTGCTTCCCCTACACCACTTCCTACGATAAGGTCAGCTAATTAAGCTTTCGGGCCCATACCCCGAACATGACGGTTAAAATCCACCCCATATCAATGAACCCCTACGTACTTGCCATTCTCCTGTCCAGCCTAGGACTAGGAACCACCCTAACCTTTGCCAGCTCCCACTGACTACTCGCCTGAATGGGGTTAGAAATTAACACTCTAGCAATTACCCCCCTAATAGCACAACAACACCACCCACGAGCAGTTGAAGCAACCACAAAATATTTCCTAACCCAGGCAACCGCCGCAGCAATAGTCCTATTTGCCGCAACAACAAATGCGTGAATAACGGGCGAATGAGACATTAACAACTTATCTCACCCCCTTGCCTCTACAACAATAATCACCGCTCTAGCATTAAAAGTTGGCCTAGCACCAATACACTTCTGACTGCCAGAAGTACTACAAGGACTTGACCTGCTCACAGGACTAATCCTGTCAACTTGACAAAAACTAGCCCCATTTGCATTAATTATTCAAGTAGCACCAGCCACTAACCCCCTTGTACTTACGTCCCTAGGGCTCCTATCCGCACTAATCGGAGGCTGAGGAGGACTTAACCAAACCCAAGTCCGAAAAATCCTAGCCTACTCTTCAATTGCACACATAGGCTGAATGATAATTATCCTTCAACACGCCCCCCACCTGACCCTGCTTGCACTAAGCACGTATATTCTTATAACATCCACAGCCTTCCTCTCACTAAAAATAGCATCAACCACAAAAATTAATACTCTAACAACAATATGATCAAAAACCCCAATCCTAGCATCAACAACGGCCCTAACCCTGCTCTCACTGGGGGGCCTCCCACCACTAACAGGATTTATGCCGAAATGACTAATTTTACAAGAAATAACAAAACAAGAACTTCCACTCACAGCAACAATTATAGCCCTAGCTGCCCTACTAAGCCTATACTTCTACCTACGACTATGCTACGCCATGGCCCTCACCATCTCTCCCAGCACAACAAATGCCACAACACCATGACGAACCCAAACAACCCAGTCAACACTCGCCCTGGCCCTATCAACAACAACTGCCCTAGGACTACTACCCCTCACCCCAGCCGTCCTAATGCTAGTCACCTAGAGACTTAGGATAAATCAGACCGAGAGCCTTCAAAGCTCCAAGCAGGAGTTAAAATCTCCTAGTCCCTGGTTAAGACCTGCAAGACTCTACCTCACATCTTCTGAATGCAACTCAGACACTTTAATTAAGCTAAGGCCCCACTAGATGAGAAGGCCTCGATCCTACAAACTCTTAGTTAACAGCTAAGCGCCCAAACCAGCGAGCATTCATCTACCTTTCCCGCCGTTAGCCGAGTAAGGCGGGAAAGCCCCGGCAGACGTTAATCTGCGTCCTGAGATTTGCAATCTAATGTGTACTCCACCACGGGGCTTGGTAGGAAGAGGACTTAAACCTCTATCTTCGGGGCTACAACCCGCCGCCTAGCTTCGGCCATCCTACCTGTGGCAATCACGCGCTGATTCTTCTCTACCAACCACAAAGACATTGGCACCCTTTATTTAGTATTTGGTGCCTGAGCCGGAATAGTCGGCACCGCTCTTAGCCTGCTCATTCGAGCTGAACTAAACCAGCCGGGGTCCCTTCTCGGCGATGACCAGATTTATAATGTTATTGTTACCGCACATGCCTTTGTTATAATTTTCTTTATAGTAATGCCCATCCTTATTGGCGGATTTGGCAATTGGCTTGTCCCGCTGATAATTGGAGCCCCCGACATGGCATTCCCTCGGATAAATAACATAAGCTTCTGACTTCTGCCCCCATCATTCCTGCTACTCTTGGCCTCATCAGGGGTTGAAGCCGGGGCCGGCACTGGATGAACAGTCTACCCTCCACTGGCAAGTAATTTAGCCCACGCAGGCGCATCCGTAGACCTAACTATTTTCTCCCTCCATTTGGCCGGCGTGTCATCTATCCTCGGAGCAATCAACTTTATCACAACAACAATTAACATAAAACCCCCGGCCATCTCCCAATATCAGACCCCACTATTCGTATGAGCCGTCCTTGTAACCGCTGTTCTCCTCTTGTTGTCTCTTCCGGTCCTAGCTGCCGGGATCACAATACTTTTAACAGATCGAAACCTAAACACCACATTCTTTGACCCCGCAGGAGGAGGAGACCCCATTCTTTATCAACACCTGTTCTGATTCTTTGGCCACCCGGAAGTCTACATTTTAATTTTACCCGGATTTGGTATCATCTCTCATGTTGTAGCCTATTATGCAGGCAAAAAAGAGCCATTTGGGTACATAGGAATGGTCTGAGCAATAATAGCCATTGGCCTGCTAGGTTTTATCGTCTGAGCCCACCACATGTTCACAGTTGGCATGGACGTAGACACTCGTGCATATTTTACATCCGCAACTATAATTATTGCCATCCCAACAGGAGTAAAAGTGTTTAGCTGACTAGCCACACTCCACGGAGGGTCAATTAAATGAGAAACACCAATACTCTGAGCCCTTGGCTTCATCTTCCTCTTTACAGTGGGAGGATTGACAGGAATTGTGCTAGCCAACTCATCACTAGACATTGTTCTGCATGACACATACTATGTTGTTGCACACTTCCACTACGTGTTGTCAATGGGGGCCGTATTTGCCATCATGGCAGCCTTTGTGCATTGATTCCCCCTATTTACAGGATACACCCTCCACAGCACTTGAACCAAAATCCACTTTGCGGTAATGTTTGTGGGCGTAAACCTCACCTTCTTTCCCCAACACTTCCTCGGCCTAGCAGGAATACCACGCCGATACTCAGACTACCCAGACGCCTACGCCATATGAAATACAGTATCCTCTATTGGATCATTAATTTCGCTAGTAGCAGTAATTATGTTCTTATTCATTTTATGAGAAGCTTTTGCCGCAAAGCGAGAAGTCCTGTCTGTAGAATTAACCGCAACAAACGTCGAATGGCTACACGGATGCCCCCCTCCATATCACACATTTGACGAGCCCGCATTTGTTCAAGTTCAATCAAATTAACGAGGAAGGGAGGAATTGAACCCCCATCTACCGGTTTCAAGCCGGTCACATAACCACTCTGTCACCTCCTTTTAAAGATATTAGTAAACCCGCAAATTACATCACTTTGTCAAGGTGAAATAGTAGGTTAAACTCCTGCATGTCTTAAGCTTAAAGCTTAATGGCACATCCCACACAACTAGGATTCCAAGACGCGGCATCACCCGTTATAGAAGAACTTCTTCACTTTCATGATCACGCTTTAATAATCGTATTTTTAATTAGCACCCTAGTACTCTATATTATTATTGCAATAGTATCAACAAAACTTACAAACAAGTACATTCTAGACTCTCAAGAGATTGAAATCGTATGGACCGTCCTACCAGCTGTAATTCTTGTTATAATTGCCCTTCCCTCCTTACGGATTCTCTATCTTATAGATGAGATCAACGACCCGCACCTAACAATTAAAGCCATGGGGCACCAATGATACTGAAGCTACGAATACACTGACTACGAAAACCTAGGCTTTGACTCATACATAATTCCAACCCAAGACCTCAACCCCGGGCAGTTTCGACTACTTGAGGCAGACCACCGAATGGTTGTCCCAATAGAGTCCCCAATTCGAGTACTTGTCTCAGCCGAAGATGTACTGCATTCCTGAGCCGTCCCATCCCTCGGAGTAAAAATAGACGCCGTCCCAGGACGTCTTAACCAAACAGCCTTTATTGCCTCTCGCCCAGGGGTGTTTTACGGACAATGCTCCGAAATTTGCGGGGCAAACCACAGCTTCATACCCATCGTAGTAGAAGCAGTCCCTCTTGAATACTTCGAAAACTGATCATCACTCATACTAGAAGACGCCTCACTAGGAAGCTAAATCCGGACTTCAGCATTGGCCTTTTAAGCCAAAGAATGGTGCCTCCCAACCACCTCTAGTGAAATGCCTCAATTAAACCCCGCCCCTTGGTTCGCAATTTTAGTATTCTCATGACTAGCATTTCTTACTATTATCCCCACCAAAGTAATAAACCACACCTCGCCCAATGAGCCGACCCTTCTGGACTCCGAAAAACACAAGACTGAACCCTGAGACTGACCATGACAATAAGCTTCTTCGATCAATTTGCAAGCCCATCTTATCTCGGCGTCCCCCTAATTGCAATCGCAATCGCCCTGCCATGAGTTCTATTCCCCACCCCCTCCTCGCGGTGGATCAATAATCGCCTAATTACGATTCAAGGATGGTTTATCACCCGATTTACCAATCAGCTTATACTACCATTAAACACGGGGGGCCACAAATGAGCATTATTATTGGCCTCATTAATAGTATTTTTAATCACCATTAACATGCTCGGACTATTACCATATACCTTCACCCCAACAACACAATTATCACTAAACATAGGATTTGCCGCCCCACTATGGCTTGCCACAGTTATTATTGGGCTACGTAGCCAACCAACGGTCGCCCTAGGACATTTGTTACCAGAAGGCACCCCAGCTCCCTTGGTCCCTGTGCTCATCATCATCGAAACAATCAGCCTATTCATTCGACCCTTAGCCCTGGGCGTCCGATTGACAGCAAACCTAACTGCCGGGCACCTGCTAATCCAACTAATCGCTACTGCCGTGTTTGTCCTACTCCCAATAATGCCGACAGTAGCAATCTTGACCGCCACCGTCCTTTTTCTCCTTACACTCTTAGAAATTGCAGTAGCCATAATTCAAGCCTATGTATTTGTCCTTCTCCTAAGCCTATATCTGCAAGAGAACGTTTAATGGCCCACCAAGCACATGCATATCATATGGTTGATCCAAGCCCATGACCACTAACCGGCGCAATCGGAGCTCTACTAATGACATCCGGCCTGGCAGTCTGGTTTCACTTCCACTCAACTACACTCATAACCCTGGGAGTAGTTCTTTTACTTCTTACCATGTACCAATGATGACGAGACATTATCCGAGAAGGAACCTTCCAAGGCCACCACACACCCCCAGTACAAAAAGGCCTGCGCTACGGAATAATCTTATTTATTACATCTGAAGTATTCTTTTTCCTCGGATTCTTCTGAGCTTTCTACCACTCAAGCCTGGCACCTACACCGGAGCTAGGAGGATGCTGACCCCCAACAGGAATTACAACACTAGACCCGTTCGAAGTCCCACTACTTAACACAGCTGTTCTCCTGGCATCAGGGGTCACAGTAACATGAGCTCATCATAGCCTAATAGAAGGTGAACGCAAACAAGCTATTCAATCCCTCGCACTAACTATTTTGCTAGGCTTATACTTCACTGCCCTACAAGCCATAGAATACTATGAAGCACCATTTACAATCGCAGACGGAGTCTACGGCTCAACATTCTTTGTAGCCACAGGATTCCACGGACTTCATGTTATTATCGGATCTTCATTCCTGGCCGTCTGCCTACTTCGCCAAATCCAATATCACTTCACATCTGAACACCATTTCGGCTTTGAAGCCGCCGCATGATACTGACACTTTGTAGACGTAGTATGACTCTTCCTCTACGTATCCATTTATTGATGAGGCTCATGTCTTTCTAGTATTTAAGTAGTACGAGTGACTTCCAATCACCCAGTCTTGGTTAGACCCCAAGGGAAGATAATGAACTTAATCATTACAATTTTAACCATCACAACCGCCCTCTCCCTAGTACTAGCACTTGTATCTTTTTGATTACCCCAAATAAACCCAGATGCAGAAAAACTTTCGCCCTACGAATGCGGTTTCGACCCCCTAGGGTCTGCTCGACTCCCATTTTCGCTCCGATTCTTCTTGGTAGCAATTTTATTTTTATTATTTGACCTAGAAATTGCCTTACTCCTCCCATTACCCTGAGGAGACCAACTTCACAGCCCCGCCGGAACCTTCTTCTGAGCCACAGCAGTCCTAATCCTGCTTACATTAGGGCTAGTCTATGAATGAGTTCAAGGAGGCCTGGAGTGAGCAGAATAGAGAGTTAGTCCAACAAAGACCTCTGATTTCGACTCAGAAGATCATGGTTTAATTCCATGGCCCTCTTATGACACCCGTACACTTCAGCTTTAGCTCAGCCTTCACACTAGGACTAATAGGCCTAGCATTTCACCGCACCCACCTACTCTCCGCATTACTCTGCCTAGAAGGAATAATATTATCCCTATTTATTGCGCTAGCCCTTTGAGCCATACAATTTGAATCAACTGCATTTTCTACAGCCCCCATATTACTACTAGCCTTCTCCGCCTGCGAGGCCAGTGCAGGCCTGGCCCTTCTGGTCGCTACGGCCCGAACCCACGGAACTGACCGCCTACAAAACCTCAACCTACTACAATGCTAAAAGTACTAATCCCCACAATTATGCTATTTCCCACGATCTGATTGTCATCTCCTAAATGACTATGAACAGCAACAACCACACAAAGCCTACTAATTGCCCTCGTCAGCCTTTCTTGATTAAAATGGACATCAGAAACCGGATGATCGGCCTCAAACATCTTCTTAGCCACAGACCCCCTATCTACCCCCCTCTTAGTACTCACCTGCTGGCTCCTCCCATTAATAATCTTGGCCAGCCAAAACCACATCCACCCCGAACCAATTAACCGCCAACGCCTATACATTGCCCTCCTGGCCTCCCTACAGACCTTCTTAATCATGGCATTCGGGGCTACGGAAATTATTATATTCTATATTATATTTGAAGCCACCCTCATCCCCACATTAATTATCATCACCCGATGGGGAAACCAGACCGAACGCCTCAATGCGGGGACCTACTTCCTGTTTTACACCCTAGCAGGATCACTGCCACTTCTAGTAGCCCTCCTCCTCCTCCAACAGACAACAGGGACTCTCTCAATACTGATCCTACAATACTCTCAACCCCTAACACTTGACTCATGAGGCCATAATATCTGATGGGCAGGATGCTTAGTTGCATTTCTAGTTAAAATGCCGCTTTACGGGGTCCACCTCTGACTTCCAAAAGCCCACGTTGAAGCCCCAGTAGCAGGATCCATAGTTCTAGCCGCAGTCTTGCTAAAACTAGGAGGGTACGGTATAATACGAATAATAATTATATTAGACCCACTCTCAAAAGAACTGGCCTACCCCTTCATTGTCTTAGCGCTATGAGGAATCATCATAACCGGATCAATCTGCCTTCGCCAAACAGACCTAAAATCCTTAATTGCCTACTCATCGGTGAGCCACATAGGCCTGGTGGCAGGAGGCATTCTAATTCAAACCCCGTGGGGATTCACAGGCGCGATTATTCTAATAATTGCCCACGGCCTAGTATCCTCCGCACTATTCTGCCTAGCTAACACCGCCTACGAACGAACCCACAGCCGAACCATAGTGTTAGCCCGAGGACTCCAAATAATTTTCCCACTTACAACAGTCTGATGATTTATTGCTAATTTAGCCAACCTGGCACTACCACCCCTCCCAAACCTAATAGGCGAACTTATAATCATCACCACTCTTTTTAACTGGTCCCCATGAACCATTATGCTCACAGGGGTGGGAACGCTAATTACAGCAGGCTATTCCTTATACCTATTCCTAGTAACCCAACGAGGACCGACACCAAGCCATGTCACTGGGTTATCACCATTTCACACCCGAGAACACTTACTAATAACACTCCACCTCCTCCCAGTTATTTTACTAGTAACAAAGCCCGAGCTTATATGAGGCTGATGCCACTAGTAAGTACAGTTTAATTTAAAACATTAGATTGTGATTCTAAAAATAGAGGTTAAAATCCCCTTACTCACCAAGGAAGGCCAGAAGCAATAAGCACTGCTAATACTTACACCCACGGCTAAATTCCGTGGCTTCCTTACGCTCCTGAAGGATAACAGCTCATCCGTTGGTCTTAGGAACCAAAAACTCTTGGTGCAAGTCCAAGTAGGAGCTATGCACCCAACTACCCTAATTTTATCCTCCTCATTAATTCTGGTCATTACAATTCTTATTTACCCCCTACTTACTACACTACATCCAACCCCCAAAAACCCCAACTGAGCAGTAGTACATGCAAAAACTGCTGTAAGCACCGCATTCTTCATTAGCCTCCTACCACTTACAATGTTCCTAGACCAAGGGGCTGAAACCATTGTTACCAACTGACACTGAATGAACACCACCTTATTTGATGTCAATATCAGCTTTAAATTTGATCACTACTCCCTCATCTTTACACCCATTGCCCTCTACGTGACTTGGTCTATCCTTGAATTCGCATCCTGGTACATACACTCCGACCCAAACATAAACCGATTTTTCAAATACCTGCTTCTGTTCCTAGTGGCTATAATCATTCTCGTAACCGCCAACAACATGTTCCAACTCTTTATCGGATGAGAGGGGGTGGGGATTATATCATTTCTTCTAATTGGCTGATGGTACGGACGAGCAGATGCAAACACAGCAGCCCTTCAAGCAGTCTTATACAACCGAGTAGGAGACATCGGATTAATTATAAGCATAGCCTGAACTGCCATAAACCTGAACTCATGGGAGATTCAACAAATTTTCTACCTATCAAAAACCTCCGACATAACACTCCCCCTAATTGGCTTAATCCTAGCGGCAACTGGTAAATCAGCCCAATTTGGCCTCCATCCGTGGCTGCCCTCCGCCATGGAAGGCCCCACGCCAGTCTCTGCCCTACTTCACTCCAGCACCATAGTCGTCGCAGGTATCTTCCTGCTTATTCGACTACACCCAATCATAGAAGACAACAGCCTGGCATTGACAATCTGCCTATGCCTAGGAGCCCTAACCACCCTATTTACAGCTGCCTGTGCTCTAACACAAAATGACATCAAAAAAATTGTAGCATTCTCAACATCTAGCCAGTTAGGGCTCATAATAGTAACCATCGGGCTTAACCAGCCCCAACTAGCATTTCTACACATCTGCACTCACGCCTTTTTTAAAGCAATATTATTCCTATGCTCCGGATCCATCATCCACAGCCTAAATGATGAACAAGACATCCGAAAAATGGGAGGCCTACAAAACCTCTTACCCCTCACCTCAACCTGCTTAACCATCGGCAGCCTGGCCCTAACAGGAACACCATTTTTGGCCGGCTTCTTCTCAAAAGACGCAATCATTGAAGCCCTGAATACCTCTTACCTAAACGCCTGAGCCCTAACCCTAACACTCATTGCCACATCCTTCACTGCTGTCTACAGCCTTCGAGTAATTTTCTTCGTCACCATGGGCACCCCACGATTCTCACCTCTTTCCCCCATCAACGAAAACAACCCATCAGTAATCAACCCAATTAAACGACTTGCCTGAGGAAGTATCATTGCAGGACTTATTATTACGTCAAACTTTTTACCCTCTAAAACACCTATTATGACCATACCCACAGCCCTCAAAATAGCTGCCCTCACAGTAACAGTCGTTGGCCTACTAATAGCCATAGAACTAACAACACTGACCAGCAAGCAATTCAAAACCAACCCAACAACCCCCACCCACCACTTCTCTAACATACTAGGCTATTTCCCCTCAATCATCCACCGACTCATCCCCAAACTAAACCTAGTCATAGGACAATCAATTGCCACACAACTAGTAGACCAAACCTGATTTGAAGCCATCGGACCAAAAGGAATATCCTCTACACAAGTCAAAATGGCCAAAACCATTAGCGACACCCAACGAGGAATAATTAAAACATATTTAACAATCTTTCTATTCACCACAACCCTCGCCATCCTACTAACAGCCCTTTAAACTGCACGAAGCGTCCCACGAGCAAGCCCGCGAGTCAACTCTAATACTACAAACAGGGTTAACAACAACACCCACGCACAAATAATTAACATACCCCCACCAGACGAATACATTATCGCCACACCACTAGTATCCCCTCGTAACATGGAAAACTCCTTTAGACCATCAACAACAATCCAAGACCCCTCATACCAATCCTCCCAAAACAGACCAACCACTAAACCCACGCCAAGTAAATAAATTATAACATACCCAGCCACAGAACGATCCCCCCACGCCTCCGGAAAAGGCTCAGCAGCTAAAGCCGCTGAATAGGCAAATACAACAAGCATCCCGCCTAAATAAATTAAAAAAAGAACTAAAGATAAAAAAGACCCCCCATGCCCAACAAGCACCCCGCACCCGACCCCCGCCGCCACCACTAAACCAAAAGCAGCAAAATAAGGAGCAGGATTGGAGGCCACAGCAACCAAACCAACAATCAAAGCCATCAGCAGTAATGATACAAAATAAGTCATAGTTCCTGCTCGGATTCTAACCGAGACCAATGATTTGAAGAACCACCGTTGTTATTCAACTATAAGAACCCTAATGGCAAGCCTACGAAAAACACACCCCCTGATTAAAATCGCTAACAACGCGCTAGTCGACCTACCAGCCCCCTCTAACATCTCAGTGTGATGAAACTTTGGATCCCTACTAGGACTATGTTTGATTTCCCAAATCCTCACCGGATTATTCCTAGCTATACACTACACATCTGACATCTCCACCGCCTTTTCCTCAGTAGCACACATCTGCCGAGACGTAAACTACGGATGACTAATCCGAAATATTCACGCCAACGGGGCATCATTCTTTTTCATCTGCATTTACATACACATCGCCCGAGGATTATACTACGGATCTTACTTGTATAAAGAAACATGAAACATCGGGGTCGTCCTGCTACTGTTGGTAATAATAACAGCCTTCGTCGGCTACGTACTACCATGAGGACAAATGTCGTTCTGAGGTGCAACAGTAATTACCAACCTCCTATCCGCAGTCCCCTACATAGGAAACGCCCTAGTCCAATGAATCTGAGGAGGATTCTCTGTAGATAATGCAACACTAACACGATTCTTCGCCTTCCACTTCCTACTGCCATTTATTGTTGCCGCAGCCACCATTATTCACCTACTATTCCTTCACGAAACAGGATCAAACAACCCGGCAGGCCTAAACTCAGACGCAGACAAAATCTCATTTCACCCATACTTCTCCTATAAAGACTTATTTGGATTTGTGGTCATACTACTAGCACTCACACTCCTAGCATTATTCTCACCCAACCTCCTAGGAGACCCAGAAAACTTTACCCCCGCAAACCCACTGGTCACCCCTCCCCACATCAAGCCCGAATGATACTTTCTATTTGCTTACGCCATTCTTCGATCAATTCCTAACAAGCTTGGGGGGGTCCTAGCACTTTTATTTTCCATCCTCGTACTGATAATCGTACCAATCCTCCACACATCAAAACAACGAGGACTAACATTCCGCCCAATCGCTCAATTTCTCTTTTGAGCCTTAATCGCAGACATAATCATCCTGACATGAATTGGGGGAATGCCAGTTGAACACCCATACATCATCATCGGGCAAATCGCATCCGTCCTATATTTCGCACTATTCCTGGTCCTAATACCCCTAGCAGGATGACTAGAAAATAAAGCACTAGAATGAGCCTGCCCTAGTAGCTTAATTTAAAGCATCGGTCTTGTAATCCGAAGATCGGAGGTTAAACCCCTCCCTAATGCCAGAAAAAAGAGATTTTAACTCTCACCCCTGGCCCCCAAAGCCAGAATTCTAAATTAAACTATTCTCTGCGGTGTATGGTTTAACACATATATGCATAATATTACATTAATGTACTAGTACATTAATGTATAATCACCAATTCACTATTTAGACCATAAAGCAAGTACTAAATTTTAGGGTATGCATAAAGCATACTATTGACACTCAAAATTCTATTATTGTAAAATGAACAAATCCTTAATTCCCTTAAAAATTGTCCTCAAAATTTTCCTTGCATTATTCAATAAACATCTACTAAGGAATAATTAATGTAGTAAGAAACCACCAACCAGTTTATATAATTGCATAACATGCATGATAGAATCAGGGACAAAAGTGGAGGGTGGTAAATTATGAATTATTCCTGGCATCTGATTCTCATTTCACGGGCATGGGAATGTAAATTCCCCTAATTCAAATCTATACTGGCATCTGATTCATGGTGTAGTCCATATGTCTCGTTACCCACCAAGCCGGGCATTCTTTTATATGCATAGGGGTTCTCTTTTTGGTTTCTTTTCATCCACATTTCAGAGCGCAAGCGTAAGCATTTAAATCAAGGTAGAGTATTTTCTTGTTATTAACAATGTGAATCAATGATTGAAAGACATAACATAAGAATTACATTAATTTATCTCAAGTGCATAACATATCCTTACTCAACACAGCCTTATACTATATACCCCCCTTTGGTTTCTGCGCGACAAACCCCCCTACCCCCTACGCTCAGTAAATCCTGTTCTCCTTGTCAAACCCCTAAACCAAGGAAGGCTCGACCAAGCGTATCAAAGTTAACAAGTTTTGATAAAATTAACTTATGCCATCACATATTATATATAACATACACATATTTAACTTCACATTTTTCTGCCACAAAAAGCCCAAAATTTAGTAGAAAAAATTTATAAATTATCTCAATACTAAAATTTCAAACACAAATTA